TCATAAAATTCATCAAAAAATCTTATTCTTGAACCTTGTTCAAAAATTATATATTCTTCTAATTTCAATATCTAGGAAACTACTACAGGATCATCTATTTTATTACTTTCTATTTTACATTTTTTTCTTTTATTGTCTTCTTTGTTCTATTTTTCTTTTTTCAGATTAAAAAAACTCTAACAAAGTATACACTTTTTTGCGGATCGAGGTAAGAAATTCGAAAATTTTGTCTATTTACTTTATTTCTTTTTTATTCGTCTATCAGATTATTAAATTAAATTAATTGAATTAATTCAATTAATTTAATTAATAATAAGAAACTGTAAGTGAAAGTTTCTTTCTCACATACATTAATTGCCGGAAAAATCTCGTATGCATCGATATGAAACGAAAATATTAAATACGTAAAGACATTATTTGATGGATTTTTTTTTTCTATTATTTCTATAAGATATGTTTTATAGAGTAGAAATAATAGAAAAAAAAGATGTTTAAAAAAAAATGACTTGCTTGTTGGAACTTGGAATAAGCCCTTCCGTCTAAGGACATAGTAATTTATTCCTCTAGAACCTTTAGGAACAAAAGAAGATTTAATCGGAAATATTGACAGATTCTTACAGAGTACAAACCAAAAAAGTATTAAAAACAAAAAAAAGATCACTGTTCGAATTTCATCTCTATCAAATTTGAATATCAGAATAGAAGATATAGTTACGCTTCAATGGGTTAGGTCCACTTACTTTTTTTCTCCCCCCCCCTTTTTTAAAAAAAAGAATAATGTTCTACTTGCTAACTTCTACTTTCTAATTATAATTACTTTACTATATTCGAATTCATTAGAATGATAACGATAACTTCTTAAAATTTAAATTAGAATTCAAAATTCCATTTTCTAATGAAATTCTATGATTCCTTAGTTTTTTTATTACAAATTTTATTACAGATAGAAACTTATTACAAATATCAAAAAGATTTCTATTCTTCCTTAAAATATGAATATTATTTTCTTGCTGACGTTTTCTGAAAAAAATCTGAAAAAAAAAAGTAAAAAGCCCCTTATCGGATTTGAACCGATGACTTACGCCTTACCATGGCGTTACTCTACCACTGAGTTAAAAGGGCCCCAATTACTAAATAAGAAACTAGCCAATATGACTAATAAATCCATTTGTTACTGCATATATTTATTATATAAATGGGATTAGAATATATGTACATAGGTGTATATTTTATTCGCATAAGGACTCATCAAGGAACAAAAAATTGTATTTACTTAGTAAATAGAGTATAGTTAAAAAATAGTTTAAAAAAATTACTTTATTAATATTTGATTTTATCAATAACAATGGAATAATTTTTTTTTTTTTCAAAACTGATTCTTGAAGTCATCCTCATCATAACATGAAATTCATTTCATTGATACATGTACCCACCAATTCAAATATTTCATCGAATCATTGATAAATGGATTCCATTTGTCCTGTCCCTCAACCAAATTCTTAGTGAAAAAAAAACAATTTTCAATAACTTGTTGATCCCTATACTTATTATTTACCCGACTTCCAGATTTATTTTTGTTTTTTCTTTCCCGGCTTAGTATGAGATAGAAATATACCTACCGAATCTTAATAATGAATGAGAATGAAAGAAATGAAGTTTAACCCCTCGTCCTTTCCAACAAACCAAGCATTCCCGGAAAGGATCTTATCTTTCTTTTACTTTCTTTCGTATTACTTTATTTTTTTAAATTAACGATTGGAATAAACAATTTCGAAATCGAAATGATGAATCAAAAAATTCTATGGAATTTTGAAAGATGGAAAAATCCTTTTGATCGAATCATATCATTCCATTATATTGACAATTTCAAAAAACTGTTCATACTATGAATGTAGTATAATGGCGGTCGGGCAAGTATGCCCCCATCGTCTAGTGGTTCAGGACATCTCTCTTTCAAGGAGGCAGCGGGGATTCGACTTCCCCTGGGGGTAGGGTACTACGAAAAGCAGTTGATCATGGATTATCAATAAAGATTGAAATTGATTCTTCCTGTTCCTGGGTCGATGCCCGAGCGGTTAATGGGGACGGACTGTAAATTCGTTGGCAATATGTCTACGCTGGTTCAAATCCAGCTCGGCCCAAGAATTTCCCGATCCACCATGAAATGATATAACACCCGTTTGTTATTCTCCGGAAATAACTAATCTCCTCTGATACGGAAGAATCAAAGTATGAAACATGTCTAGCACTATTTCTTTTTTCCGTATTACATATTTTTTTTCGGATCTTGCTAATAATCTAGATTCGTATCAGGGTCTGTAAGTAGAAAGTCTTAGGAAAAGATTTAAATTTAAATAAAATAAAAAAGACTCTTTTTTATTTTCATTGATTAATTTTTCAATCGACTTGGCAATAAAGAATGGATTAGGAGTAATCCGTGTCGATCTCACTAAAGTACATATCCATATAGATATCAATATATAGACAAAAGTCCGCTTCTTTCAGTTACAGTAACGGTTCGAATCTAAAAAAAAAGAAAGAAAGGGTTTGAATGAAACTGTAAGAATATGTATGCTGTACGCTTTTCTCCCTGGGATTGTAGTTCAATTGGTCAGAGCACCGCCCTGTCAAGGCGGAAGCTGCGGGTTCGAGCCCCGTCAGTCCCGATGGATACAAATCCAATAAAAAAAAAAAGACATCAATTAATTTTATGTGTGAAAGGGAATAAAAATAACAAACAAAATCTCATTTCTAATAGGGAATCCCTCTTGTTTTTTTGTTCCCTCGTCAGAATCTTTACCTTTTTAAACAAATAAAGAACGAATAAAAAAGGAAAAGGACTTATTGATTGCATCAGAAATCAAATTTTTTCATTTGGTATGGATAAAAGATCTTCTTATGTTATACTATTTAATTCTCGACGATGAATCGATTTGATAATTCAGATATTGTTATTCGTGATATTGATTCGATTTGTCATCATCGAAATATATTTTATATATTTGAATTTACCGACGAAAGATTTATCATCTCTATGGGATTAAATCCCGAATTATTTAATTTATTGGAAATTTAAGAAAAATAAAACATAGAGATTATGGAAGTAAATATTCTTGCATTTATTGCTACTGCATTGTTCATTCTAGTTCCTACTGCCTTTTTACTTATAATTTACGTAAAAACGGTAAGTCAAAGTGACTAATTTCACTTAAACATGACTTCTTAATTTTTATCAATACAATCTATGATTGAAAAAAAAAATGAATAATATTTCCATTTTTGGTCTTAGTCTTAAATGAAATGATCGGACTAAAATCAGCAGAATTCTATGAAATCCAGATAGTATAGTAGAAAGAAATCAAATCTATTTCTTTCTATTATATTATCATCTATTATTAAGTATCTATTATTGTAGTATATTAAAGTTTGACTCTATAAAAATAAATTAAACGGATCAATCTACAATATGTATCTTTCTATTCATAATATATATATATTTCAATTACATACTATGTAATGTACATAACGTCCAATTTTTTTTTCTTTGTTTCATCTATTTGATTTGTATTGATTTCACTCAATCTGAAATAATTAAAAAGCAACTCTTATTCTTCCGATTCCAATTTAAAGTAATCTTTTTTATTTTAGTATTACAAAGAAGTAATTGATTAAATAGTTGACAAATAATCCGGAGGTTTTATGAGAAACTTTTTCGTATTTCGAAAAGATTGGTGATAAAACACAACCGATTTTTTACGGTTGAACCATGATATGAAATGAATACAACAAAGTAGAAATTTCATTTAGAACCTAAATAATAATAATTAAAATAAGCAGAAAGGTAAATACGTATTGTAGTATTCGCTTAAAACAACGGCAATATCTTATTACGCGTAGTATCTCGTTAAACAATTCCAATGTCTATTTTGTTTCCTATATAAATTGTTTTTCTGGTTAATAGCTAATAACAGAAGTATTTTCCTTTCTCTTTGAAAAAAAAAAAACTCGACTTGCTTTTAAATCCACATCCTCAAAAGCAAGTCGAGTTAAATTAACGAATAATTCAAAACAAAAAGGGGGGGGGTAATTTTTATTCTAATATATATATATATATACATATACAATTTGTATTCAAATATGATATACATCATGACTGGATATGTTCTGGGACGGGAGGATTCGAACCTCCGAATAGCGGGACCAAAACCCGTTGCCTTACCGCTTGGCCACGCCCCATTTTTCGACTTGACACTAATAAACACTATTATTGATATTGGTTGTTTGTCAATTCCAGTTCCAAAATTTCTATAGTATAGAATAAATTGTTGCTAGGATTTTGTTATGCGTAAAGGAAATGTGGAATAAAACTATTTTTATTGATCATTACATCGAATTCAATTAAGATATTGTATGAAAATATGATTTCTTCTATTATATATATATATATATTTTCAGAATGAAAAGATTTTGAATTGGATAAGTTCAACTCAAAGAAGGATTTTGGGGAGTCTGATCTTATTTGATTCATTTTTTTTAGTTTTACTCAAGTTTTATTCATTTTATTCATTAATTAATATTAATTTATTATATTTTTATTATATAATTATATATATAATTAATTATTATATATACATTACATAATATAAATTAAAACATAAAAATGAAAATTCTAATAATAATAAAAAAAAGCAAAAATTCAATTTATTTTCCTAAAGAACAAAATGTTTGTTATGCTTAATATCTTTAGTTTGGTCTTTATTTGTATTCACTCTGTCCTTTATTCAAGTAGTTTTTTCTCAGCGAAATTACCGGAAGCCTACGCTTTTTTGAATCCAATTGTAGATATTATGCCAGTAATACCCGTACTCTTTTTTCTCTTAGCTTTTGTTTGGCAAGCTGCTGTAAGTTTTCGATGAGATCTTTAATTTGAATAATGTCCTAAAAAAATTCATTCAGAATTTATTCGAAAACCAAAATTCGAACATTTTAACAATTTATAAGATCAGATAAGTCTTACAGTGTGAATTCTCGATTCGAATATCAAAATTTTTTGATAGACACGAAAAATCCGGACCATCTCATCATCCACGTTTTTTCCATTTAGAAATCCTATTATTTAATTTGAGCCCCCACCAATATAATACCTAGATTGCGGATATGAAAGAAGATTTTTGGTAATAGTAATTATTGATAATGGTAAGAAAAGGCTCTACTCTTACTACAAATCAAATCCATTTCCGAAATTTATATATATTTATTTCCTCGAAATCACTTCATTTCTTAGACTCTTAACTTAATATTAAAATAAACAAAATGTGTATGTAATATAAGAGAATCTATTCTCTTTTTTTTTTTCGTTTTTTTTAATTATCTTGGAGATTCATTTTATAATGCTTACTTTAAAACTATTTGTTTATACGGTAGTGGTATTCTTTGTTTCTCTTTTCATCTTCGGATTCCTATCTAACGATCCAGCACGTAATCCAGGACGTGAAGAATAAAAAAAATTATTCTGTATTTTCCTTGCTTGTGCTGGATTTTAAAATCTTTTTTTTTTTAGGATTTTTGATTTATTTTACATCTTTAACTAGTAAATCAAAAATCAAACAAACAAGTTCAAAAGGTTAAAAAAAAAATACCAAATCATCAACGGAAACGGAAAGAGAGGGATTCGAACCCTCGGTACAAAAACTTGTACAACGGATTAGCAATCCGACGCTTTAGTCCACTCAGCCATCTCTCCCCACCATCTCTCCCCAATAAAAAAAAATAGAATTACTATGTTATATTGCATAAACAAAAAGAACGAAAAATGGGGCTTGAAAAAAAAATCCATCTTTATATCTTATTTTCTATCTTATCTCTCTTTTTTTTCTACAGCCGGAGCCCGGCTAGTACCTAGCCGGGCTCTTTTTATTCCCATGAATATTGGATAACAATGATTTATTTGAATGTATTTTATTTTTACTTGTAATTTCAAATTTAAACACGATCAAACATAATATTATGTTCCTATTTCTTAATTACGTCTGATTACTTTGTTCGACAAAAAGTCCATTTATATACAATAATTGTATTGTAGCGGGTATAGTTTAGTGGTAAAAGTGCGATTCGTTCCATGGACCCCTTAATAGTTAAGGGATCCCCCGTTTGATTCATATCCCGATCAAAAAAAACTTTATTTCTTACTTAAAGGAGTTTAATCCTTTATACCTCTCAACAAATGATTTGGGGTATAATATACATTATCGTAATTTGTATACAAGAAGAATCAATTTGAAATTGACAAATTAAGTTCGAAAATTATGAAACATAAGTTTTTGGAATTGGATCAATAATCCGAATTTTTTGAGTATATGTAAAGGATCCATGGAAAAATATATAGAAAGCTTATTTCTAATCGTAACTAAATCTTCCATTTTTTTTATAGTAGAGATTGAAGCAAAATAGCTAATAAACGATTTTTTTAGTTTACTAGAAACATCAACATATTTTTTTAGCTCGACAGAACTATTATTCTTTTCCTAAAGATTCTCTCAAATAGAAATAGAGAACGAAGTAACTAGAAAAAACACAGATTGTTATTGTTATAATACTCCTCTTCTATAGGGATCATCTAAAAAGCAAGGTGTTTTAAATGTATCCATATAAAACAAAAAGGCTGACATAGATGTTATGGGTCAATTTTTTTTGTTCATGTCTTCCATCTCTTAATTTCTTCCGTAAAGGAGCCGAATGAAACAAGAGTTTCACGTTCGGTTTTGAATTAGAGACGTTAAATCATAATGATGAATCAACGTCGACTATAACCCCTAGCCTTCCAAGCTAACGATGCGGGTTCGATTCCCGCTACCCGCTTATATCCTATTTCCCTATTTATTCTATTCGAATCTATCTTTTTTTTCTATATATCTATATATAGAATAGAATTCTTTTTTTCTTTAACCTTTTTTTATTTTAGTTTAAAAAAAGGTTAAAGAAAAAGAGAAGCGTCCATTGTCTAATGGATAGGACAGAGGTCTTCTAAACCTTAGGTATAGGTTCAAATCCTATTGGACGCAAATAATTTGAATATATATTTCATTTTATTTCTCTATTTCTAAAAAAAAATATCTTGAATGATTTGAATTGAGCAAGAGCCGCTAAAACTTTTTTCGAATATTTTCGAAATTTTTAATTTATCTTATATTTTTTTAATTTATCTTATATTTATCTTATAATATTTAAAATATATATATTAATATTTTAATATATATATATATGTTATTATATATTATATATAAGATATATATATTAATATACACAAAGTAATTCTATTCCACCTCTTAGTATTTTTTGTATACAATCTTTAATAACCATGATGCTGAATTGCTTATAATTAATATTATTCATTATTTTTATACTATTATTCTATTTAATTATTATTATTCCATTTATGTTTGAATTATTCTATTGGAATGAATATTAGTCATTATAATATTCAAATTAAAAGAAAAAGAA